GCCGCATAGCTTCATAATAATTCTGTAAAGCTTCCGCATAATTTCCTTCGGATTGAGCAGACATCCGTTACGGTCGTCATTCGATTCAAAGAATCTCCGTTCCAGAACCGTACGTGAGATTTTCATCTCATACGGCTCCTCCCTTGTGCGCATAATGAGAATAATACGTAGAATAAAAAGGGGAGTGAAATATTCTCATTATGAACTGAGCGGGGCTAGTGTTTTTACAAGAAATCTCTAGCCAACCTTCCTGCAAAAGATCTTTTCTTAACATCAAGCATGTTGATACTATATAAAAATATTAAGTTAACTCCAACAATTTCTTTGTCCTCAATCTTCTTTAATTTCTAGGAATTAGTCACTTCAACAGTTTTCGATGGTTATACGGGTATCCAAAATACGAACGAGATGGATGTTTGTTGTCCCAACCATTCTTCTTAGTCCCGATCCCAATAAAGAAAAGGGAAAATTTCTAACAAAGTTTTCGTGTTGTTGATTCCTAGGTGTAGTGCTTCTTCCTCTATGCCGCCTATTGGTACTAGTGGGGTAGGGTTAACCTGCACTGCAATACAGAACCCATAGCCGTAGGTGTAACCTTACGTTCAATGCTAGAATTGATAATTGAAGCATCTGAGGCTGCATTAATCGGGGATACCCGACAGAAGGAATTTTTTTATTTATAAACTTATAAACTTCACCTTCAACAAGCGTAGAGTTATTTCAAATCTTTCTATCCCGACTAATCTGTCTTTCTCCTAAGACTTGAAGCGGTAAATAAAAAAAATCAAATCACACCATCTCTGTAATAAGTAAATGCCTCTTTTTCTCCCGAAGTTGTCGGAATTATTCGTAATAAGATATTGGCTACAATTGAAAAGGTCTTATCAATAAAATTTCCAGTTATCCGGGATCTAGGCATAAATAGCAATCCATTTTAAAATTTCTTTTAATTCCCTCTCATGAGAAAATGATCCCACAAAAAGGTAGTTGTACGGTACAAAATAACATAAAAACAGATCGTCCCAATTCAATGATTTAAGCCGGTCTCTAGATATCAAAAAAAGACGGAAGGGCCATCTTCGAATAGATACATATCTTTATTTAAATACATAATTGCTTTTAAGAAAGAGTTTTTCACAAAAACAAAAAAAAAATTATCTTTATCCCCCAATTTCGAAGGAAAGTTCTTTATTTGATTAAAAGTTTTCTATTTTTATCAGTTAGAATTGATTGTATGTACCATACCTATTCAACAATCTAATATGAATGACTCGCGATTCGCTCGGTTTCGGGGCCATAATCATTATGTAGGAGAGATGGCTGAGTGGTTCAAGGCGTAGCATTGGAACTGCTATGTAGGCTTTTGTTTACCGAGGGTTCGAATCCCTCTCTTTCCGTACCTTCACCTAATTTCTCAATGTCAATGAATCAAATCACATAACAACGGATACCTTTATTCCAACAGTTAGACCTTTCCTTGATATAGATTTTCTATTCCTAATTTCTGCGGTACAAAAAATACTGTAAAAATTGTAAAAGAATAAAAGAATGAAAATATCTCTATCGTTCTATGATATATGAATGGGAGAAAACCTCCTGATCAAACCAAACCCTTTTTTTTGGTTTCTTTACTTAGGCAATAGGGGGCAAAATTATCCGAACCCTTGTTATTTTAGTTAGCGTTAAGTCTGACGAGAATAATATTCTACCACTAGCAATTCATTTATTTTCAAGCCGATCCATTTACTATCTATTATTTGATTGACCAATCCTTTATATTTATATTGGAATGGGTGAAGAGTCAAATGTTTTGGCAATTCCTCCTGGGAGGATGACTCAAGAGAATTTTGAATCATAGTTCTAGATTTTTGTTCATCCTTCGCTGTAATAATATCTTGGGGTTTGCAGCGATAACTTGGTATATCTACTATACGACCATTAACTAAAATATGTCTATGATTAACTAATTGGCGGGCTCGGGGAATAGTTGACGCCATACCCAATCGAAAAAGGATGTTATCCAACCGCATTTCAAGTAATTGTAGTAAAACCTGACCTGTTGACCCTTTGGCTTTTGCGGCGATACGAACGTATTTAAGTAATTGTCGTTCTGTAAGACCATAATGAAAACGTAATTTTTGTTTTTCTTCTAAACGAATACGATATTGAGATTTTTTACCGGAGCGTGATTGGTTTCTAAGATCGCTCCCAGCTCTAGGCCTTTTACTAGTTAGTCCCGGTAAAGACCCCAGACGGCGTATTTTTTTGAAACGAGGCCCTCGGTAACGTGACATAAAAACTCCTTTTTTTCCTTATTTTATTGAATTTTCGAATTTTCAAAAACCTAAATTAAAACTGAACTAAAGGATAAATATAATAAATGCAGCAAAATCTACTGAAGTAGTATACTACAAAGAATAATGAGATGGATTGTATCAATATCCGGACTTTTTATTTTTTGTATATATACCAATAATGTATATAGAAAAAAGGTCCTTTTCTTGTTCTTGATTTGTTCTGCAGAGATTTAATTACTCTAACTTTTTTTAACTTTTATTCATAATTTGAAGTTCCTACCACATAATAATTGGCCACCCTTGGCAAAAGGGAACGAAGCTTTTTCAATATTCTTTGATTTCAAAAAAACATTATCAATTATGATTATCAATTATGTAAAAAATCAAACAAATAGAGAAAAGCCAGCTATCGGAGTCGAACCGATGACCATCGCATTACAAATGCGATGCTCTAACCTCTGAGCTAAGCGGGCTTACATAACAGAAATTGTACGTGCATAGGAATTTAGTAAACTAGTGGAATCTTGTCTATTAACTTTTTATTCTTTTCATTATTAGTTATTCATAATTAATATGAATATAGAAAAAAATGAAAATAGAAAAAGAAAAAGAATCGACCGTTCGAGTATTAAAAATTGCACGAAAAAAATGAGCGTAAGAGAAGTATATATAATAAATGTGGTATATATACATCTATATTGAATTGCGGATAGAGAAATGATAGAATCCTTTCTGATTAGACTAAAGAAGGATCTCTGATAGAGATGAAAGAAGATAGACAAAAAAAGAAGAGGAAACACTTTTTATAGGTTATAGGAATTTTTATAGGAATCGGTATCTAATAACTTCAACAGTTCAAATCGAATATAAATGAAAGGGGAGTAATATTAAGATTTTAATCTAAAAATAAGAAAGGGGATATGGCGAAATTGGTAGACGCTACGGACTTAATTGGATTGAGCCTTGGTATGGAAACTTACTAAGTGATAACTTTCAAATTCAGAGAAACCCTGGAATTAAAAATGGGCAATCCTGAGCCAAATCCTGTTTGCCGAAAACAAACAAAGGTTCATAGAATAAAAAAAAGGATAGGTGCAGAGACTCAATGGAAGCTGTTCTAACAAACGGAGTTGACTGTGTTGCATTAGTAAAGTAAAGAAATCCTTCCGTCAAAATTCCAGAAAGGATAAAGTAAAGGATAACCCTATATACATATGGATACGTACTGAAATAATATCTCCGATGATTAATAGGGGGCCGAATCCGTATTTTTTATTTTTATATGAAAAATGAAATCAAAATAAAGGATTGAATATTAATTGATCACACCATTCACTCCATAGTCTGATAGATAACTGATTAATCGGACGAGAATAAAGATAGAGTCCCATTCTACATGTCAATATCGACAACAAGGAAATTTATAGTAAGAGGAAAATCCGTCGACTTTAGAAATCGTGAGGGTTCAAGTCCCTCTATCCCCAAAAAAGGCCCGCTCGACTCCCTAATTTTTTTTATCCTATTCTCTCTTTTCGTTAACGGTTCAAATTTCGTTATCTTTCTCATTCATTCGATTCTTTCACAAACATATCCGGGCTGGATTTCTTTTCACAAGTCTTGGGATAGATATGATACACATAATAATGAACGTCTTTGAGCAAAACAAGAAACCTCCATTCCATTTTCCAATGGAATGATTAATAATCGAAATCATTATTCGAACTGAAATTTACTTTATGAAGTCGTCTTTTTATTCGTTTTTTTTAAGATACAAAACATTCCGGTCTGGATAAGGCTTTAGAATACTTTTTCGTCTTTTTTTTAATTGACATAGACCAAAGTCGTTTAGTAAAATGAGAAAGACGGCGCGTCGAAAATCGAAAATGGTCGGGATAGCTCAGCTGGTAGAGCAGAGGACTGAAAATCCTCGTGTCACCAGTTCAAATCTGGTTCCTGGCACATGATTAATTTGTGTATGAGTATCTATTCTACAACTTAATTAAATTAATTGATATAGATCTGATATAGATCGACATACATATTCAATACATATTCATTAATAGTATAGATCATGATATATACTTAACTTATCCATTTAGATGTTTGGAGATATAGCCTTTTTAGACGAGTAAAGTGTTTATATTATAAAAAAGTATGTAAAAAAAATTAGATTATGTTTCTTCTTCTTTTTTATTTGATTTGTTCAGAATGTGTCTCCTCCCGATCAAAAAGAATATTAATACTTCATATAGACTCAAAAGGTTAAAGTAACTTTAGTTAGTTAAAAGACCTAACTAAAAGTCTAGTCGATAGGGGTTGAGGGGTGGAAATATCCAAAATTCGTCTCAGATCCAATATAAATAGAATCCGATCCTCTTTCATTTCTTTGTATTTTATTTCATATTTTTTTCTATTTCTTCATTCCCTCCTATGTTATGTGACTTTTTAGAGCTCATCTAAGGGATGTGCGCGGTACAAAGTTCATGATGTAGAATTCGTTTAGTTCATCTTATTAGTTATTAGCTCGACTTGTCAAAAATAAATATCTTCAAGATTTGAGACCAATCCCTAATTGTATTATTTTTTTATTTAGTCTATCCATAATAATATGAATGAAACTTCAACGACTCTCTTGATCTATAAGAGAGCGTACAAATATTCAAGGAATATTTGTAGTTGGAAGACTGAAGATTAGTTTCTTAT